ATTAATATATATAAAAAGTATCAAGGTGGTTTGTCGGTTTGGTTGGAAAGGTCTAATCATAAGGATATTGGAACATTATATTTTTTGTTTGGGTTGTGATCTGGAATGGTCGGGACTAGTTTGTCTTTGATTATTCGTTTAGAGTTGGCTAAGCCTGGTTTGTTATTGGGTAACGGGCAGTTATATAATTCTATTATTACTGCCCACGCTATTTTAATAATTTTTTTTATGGTTATACCGAGAATAATTGGTGGGTTTGGTAATTGAATGGTGCCGTTAATATTGGGGGCTCCGGATATAAGATTTCCGCGTTTAAATAATTTAAGTTTTTGATTGTTGCCTACTGCTATATTTTTAATTTTAGATTCTGCTTTTGTGGATATAGGTTCGGGTACTAGATGAACTATTTATCCACCTTTAAGAACATCGGGTCACCCGGGTAGGAGGGTGGATTTGGCAATTTTTAGTTTACATTGTGCTGGGTTGAGATCAATCTTGGGGGGTATTAATTTTATGTGTACTACAAAGAATTTGCGTAGTAGTTCTATTTCATTAGAGCATATAAGTTTGTTTGTTTGAACGGTGTTTGTAACGGTTTTTTTATTAGTATTATCTTTGCCTGTTTTAGCAGGGGCTATTACTATGTTATTAACTGATCGTAATTTAAATACATCTTTTTTCGACCCAAGGACAGGGGGTAACCCTTTAATTTATCAACATTTGTTTTGGTTTTTTGGTCATCCTGAAGTTTATATTTTAATTTTACCAGCTTTTGGTATTATTAGTCAGTCAACATTGTATTTAACAGGTAAAAAAGAGGTATTTGGTTCACTGGGTATAGTATATGCTATTTTAAGAATTGGATTGATTGGTTGTGTTGTTTGAGCCCACCATATGTATACTGTGGGGATAGATTTAGATTCGCGTGCTTATTTTACAGCAGCTACAATGGTAATTGCCGTACCTACAGGAGTAAAAGTTTTTAGCTGGTTGGCCACTCTGTTTGGGATAAAAATAGTTTTTCAACCTCTTTTATTGTGGGTTTTAGGTTTTATTTTTTTATTTACAATTGGGGGTTTAACTGGCGTGGTTTTATCTAATTCAGGTTTGGATATTATTTTTACACGATACTTATTATGTTGTAAGTCATTTTCATTATGTTTTAAGTTTGGGGGCAGTATTTGGTATTTTTACTGGTATCAGATTGTGGTGAACTTTTATAACAGGTTATGTTTTAATAAATTAATGATGTCTGTGGTTTTTGTGTTAATATTTATTGGTGTAAATTTAACGTTTTTTCCTTTACATTTTGCGGGTTTACACGGGTTCCCGCGTAAATATATGGATTACCCGGATGTATATTCGGTTTGAAATGTAATGTCTTCTTATGGTTCTATAATTAGTGTTTTTGCTTTATTTTTATTTTTATACACATTGATTAATTCATTCGGAAGAAGAAAAGTTATAATAAATGATTTTTTTATCAACAGAAGTCCCGAATATAGAATAAGAAGTTATGTTTTTGGTCACAGTTATCAGTCGGAAATTTATTTTAGATGTTCCGTTATAAAATTATAAAAAACTTTTAGTATATTTTAGTATTTTTAATTGCAAATTAAAAGGTCAAAAGTTTTGAAATTTAAATAAGATAGGATAAGTAAGTCTATTAGGTTCATACCCTAAGGGTGTTTTCTCTTGTTAGTAAAAGTTTTAGTATAAATTAGTATAAACTATTGTCAATAGTTAGGTGTAAACTTTAAGAGTTCTTTAGTATAATTAAGTATGTTTGATTTCCAATCAAAGGGTTTTAAAGAATTAATTGGAAATTATTTTCTAAGGTTAAATTTAAATTTTTCTAATAGTTTATTTTCGAGTTATATAGATTGATTTCTACGGGTTAACTGTAGTTTGTTGTTGGGTGTTTTAGTTTTTGTTGTATTATTATTTATTTATTTAATGATAAATAATTATTATTTTAAAAGTAAAAAAATTGAGTATCAATTTGGTGAATTATTGTGTAGTGTGTTTCCAACGTTGATTTTGTTAATGCAGATAATTCCGTCATTGAGTTTGTTGTATTATTATGGTCTAATGAATTTAGATAGTAATTTAACTGTTAAAGTAACCGGCCATCAATGATATTGAAGATATGAATTTAGTGATATTCCGGGGTTAGAATTTGATTCATATATAAAATCTTTAGATCAGTTAAATTTGGGTGAGCCACGTTTATTGGAGGTGGATAACCGTTGTGTTGTGCCGTGTGATACAAATATTCGTTTTTGTATTACTTCTGCCGATGTAATTCATTCCTGGGCATTACCATCAATGTCTGTTAAGTTGGATGCTATAAGAGGTATTTTGAGGACTTTGTGTTATAGATTTCCAATAGTGGGGGTGTTTTATGGGCAATGTTCGGAGATTTGTGGGGCTAATCATAGTTTTATGCCCATTGCTGTAGAAGTAACATTGTTGGATAATTTTAAAAGTTGATGTTATTTAAATATAAGTTAAAAGCTATTTAGTTTAAAAAAAATTTTTATTTGTGGTATAAAGGATAGTATAGCTATAAATAATGTGATTTTTTATTAGTAGGTATTGCATATCATTTAAAGAAAATTTTATATTAATAAAATATAAAATTAAAAGGTAGAAATTTTTATTATTTTTGTTGTTTCATAATAAAAATTATAAAATTTAGGGTTGAAAAGTCGACTTTTAAGATATTTGTTTTAAGTTGTGTTAATTATAAGAAATTTATAATTTTGTTAAATTAATTTGTTATAAAAAGTAAAAGTTGAAGTATTTTTATAATTAGTTTTATAACTGTTTATTAGTTAAAATTTAAAAGTTTTTAAAATAGTTTAAAATTGTTAAAATTATAACAATTATATTATTTTAAAATTAGTAATAAAAATAAATTATTTGAGGTTTATTCAATTTAATAAAATAACTAAAAATTTAATCAAATGTTTTTTAAAGACTTAGACTTTTAAATAAAGTTTGCTTCTGCCCGATGAGAATAAATAAATGGCAGTCTTAGCGTGAGGACATTAAGGTAGCAAAATAATTTGTGCTTTTATTGAGTTCCAGTATGAATGAAGTTATTGGTTAAATATTTTTTTATTTTTATAAAGAATTTAATTCTATATAAAAAAATATAGTTATAGTGACACAAAGATAAGTCTTCGGAAATTTTTTTTAAATTGATTTCTCGATGAAATTAATTTAAAATTTTCTAGGGCAGAATTTTAAATAATAAAATATTCTATTAATAAATATAAGAATTACTCCGGAGTTAACAGAAAATCATACTTAATCTAGTTCTTATAGTAAAGTAAGTTTTACATCGATGTTGTATTTAAGTTTATTAAAAAAGGAGAAGATTTAATTTTTAAGACTGTTCTTCTTTTAATTAATTTAACGTGATATTAGTTTAATTCATTGTGAGATAGAATTGTTTATCTTGGTTGTTATTGATTAGAAATTTTAATAGTACGAAAGGAAAATTAAAAAAAGTTTTAAACTTTTAAAAGAATTTTAACTTCTTAATATTAAATTTATTATTTGTGGCTTTATTTGCAGTAGTTTTGTTACTGGCTTTGTATGTATTTAATTTTGTTATAAGTGTAAAAAAAAATGAATTATTAAAAATTGGGGCGTTTGAAAGTGGATTTGTAAGTGTGGGTAAAATTCAAAATCTCTTTAGGATTCACTTTTTTGTTATAATATTAATATTCGTAATTTTTGATTTGGAGATTGTAATGTTTTTAGGTTTGTTAATTTCGGATATAAGGTCTTTAATAAGATTTTTAATGTTAATATTATTTATTTTTGGTGGATTTTATATGGAGTGGTGATACGGTAAATTAGTTTGGGTAGTTTAAAATAAATAATTTAAATTAATATTATGGTTTTTTTGATATCAATTAGATTTGTTATAATTTTAATAATAATTGTAATAATACCTGTAATAAAATTGAGTTTCTTTTTTTTAGAGTGAGATTTTTTATCTTTAAAATTTAATTTTTATTTTAATAGAATTTTATTTTCTTTTATTTTGGGCTTAGTAACCTTAAGGGTGTTGGTATTTAGTACGTATTATTTACATGGGGAATTAAATTTTAATTATTATTATTTTGTACTTTTGATTTTTGTTGGGAGTATGTTTATATTAAATTATAGAAGAAGAATTTTTACTATGTTATTGAGATGAGATTTATTGGGTATTTCAAGATTTTTTTTGGTATTATTTTATAATAATTGGGACAGTAATTCTGGTGTAATAAATACGGCTTTGACCAACCGTATTGGAGATTTTTTTATTTTTAGATTTTTTAGGGGGATTTTATTTTATGGTTATTTTTTTATAGGATTTGAAATGTTATGTAGATTTATGGTAGTATTGTTATTATTGGCATCTTTTACTAAAAGGGCCCAGTTTCCCTTTAGAAGTTGATTACCCAAAGCTATAAGGGCCCCTACACCAGTAAGATCGGTTAGTACACAGAGTACTTTGGTAACGGCTGGGTTAATTTTATTGATAAATTTTAGTAAAATAATGTTAAGTAACAATGTAATAATTATTATTTTATTAATTGGTTTATTTACTATATTTTTTTCAAGGGTAGCGGCAATAGTCGAGGAGGATATAAAAAAGGTTGTAGCATTAAGAACATTGTCTCAAATGGGATTTTCAATAACTACGTTGGGCCTAGGTATAAGTTTTGTAGCTTTTATTCATTTGGTTAGTCATGCTTTGTTTAAGAGTTGTTTATTTATACAAGTGGGTTATATTATTCATAGAAATTACGGACAACAGGATGGGCGTGGTTACGGGAATAACGGTAATTTACCAATTTTTATACAGTTACAATTATTGATTACGTTGTTTTGTTTGTGTGGTTTAATATTTTCAAGGGGTATGGTAAGAAAGGATTTAATTTTAGAATTATTTTTTATAAATAATTATATAATATTTTTGAGAATAATATTTTTTGTTTCAATTTTTTTAACGTTTGGTTATAGATATCGATTATGAAAAAGATTTTTTTTAAGTTTTAGTAAGGTAGTGAGAGTTTTTAGAACTACTATGGTAATAAATTTTTTAAGTTTAGGACTGGTAGTATTTTCGGTGGTATTTTTGTGATGGTTGAATTATAATTTATTAGTAATGCCGAGGTTGTTTTTATATTTGGATTTTTATGTACCTTTATTTTATATTGCATTAATTATTTTATTTAGTTATTTAGTATTAAAGATTTTAATTAAAGAATTTGCTTATAAATTTTTAGTTGATTATTTGGCTAAAAATGTAATTTATAAAGTAAAAAATTTTAAGTTTATAGATAATAATTTGAATAAATTGGGTTATATGGGGTTTAATTTTTTAGGTAGGTTTGGCACTGTGTTTACAGGTTATATAAGGGCATTTAAGTATAATAATTTAATTATTTTAATATTTTTTTTATTTTTATTTTTTTAATTTGGGGCTATAATTTAAGTTTAAAATATTGTAACCTTGCATTTACAAAATTTTGGCTCTATGTATAATATATAATATATATATATATATTATATTAATTAATATAATATATTATAAAAAAATGAAACTATGAAGTTTCGTGTTTTTTATTATAATAAAAATAAAATACAGTTGAATAAATTAAAAGTAAATACGAATAATGTTTAATGAGTATTTACACGACTTTAATTGGGGCTGTATTTTATTTTGTTTTATAATAATCTTATATATATAAGATGTTCTACAATTATTCAGTGTATAGTTTATTTAAAATATAATATTTGGGTTATTAAGATTTTGTCACTGATAGAATAGTAAGAGCGAACTTTTAGTTTAATTTAGAATTTTTTCATTTACACTGAAAAGGTTGAAAGTTTTTATTTTTATGTTTTTTTTGGGTGTTTTCGTTGTTAAGAGGGGTGTTAGTTATATAAATATGGATCCGATAAAAAGGAGGTTTTTTTTTATTTTAAGGATGTTAATGTGTATGCCTATATTGCCGTTTAGAGGGTATGTTTGATTTTCTTATTTTATTTGTTTATTGTTTTTAAGGGGGGTTTTTGTAATCTTAGTTATATTTTTCCCAGGATTATCAAAAATTAATTTGGTAAAGAGATATTTAGTGTTGTTAAGATTATTAATAAGGTTGTTTGTTATTAAAATTACCTATAATAATATGTTGTATATGGTTAGGTTAAATGTGTTTTATTATAGTATTTTTTGGGTTTTAATAATTTTTATTCTTTTTATTTTATTGTTTTTTATGAATTTTACGAGTTATTTTTTGAATTTTTCGGGGGCTTTGCGGAAAGTTTAAAATTATTTTTATATTTATTAGATTGTTTATATTATTTTTTAAGTGGCATCGTTTTATTTTTATTTTGATTGCTTTAGAGTTTATAATAATAAGTTTATTTATAAAATTTATAGGTTTGTTAACTGAAATAATGTTTTTTTATTTTATGTGTTTTTCTGTAATTTCGAGTATTTTGGGTATAATTGTTATAGTTGGGGGGATAAAATTTTATGGTAATGATCAATGTATTTTTTAAGTTTTTAGTTGTTAAATTTTAATTATAGATTTAAGTTAAGTTTTAAACTATTAATTTTCAAAATTAAAAATTTTAATCTATAAATTTAATTAGGTTTAATATTAATTGAGGCTTTAGTATAAAATTTAGTATAATTTATTTTCAATAAATAGGTTTTAAGTCTTATGATTAAAGATTGCTTTTATAGATTTAACATTTGATTATGGTTTGTAATTTGTTAGAATAGTATTATTTAGTTATAATTTATTGAGTGGGCAATGATTTATTACCCCGGTAATTAATTGTTTGTATAAAACTTGTTCCAGAATAATCGGCTAGGCTTGTTAAATTTAAACTTTATTTTGTTTTAACTATAATTTTTTTGTGTTAAATTTTAAAAAATTGTAGGTTAAATTTTAATTTTTAAATAGGTTAAATTATAGTTTTAAAATTTGGGAATCGAATCAGATTAGTACCTGATTAGGCAAAATTTAAAAGAGCAGAAGTAAAGTTGTATTTAAACTGAAAGAATATTGGCAGATTTTCTAAATTATCTTTGGAGGTTGAGTAATAATTGAGAACCCTCATTAACTACTTTTGAATTAGTCTCATGTATGATCGTTTATTTTATGCTTAAGGTATATAATAAAAAATTTTTATTTAATAAAATAGATATATATTTGGTTTATGTAGGAGTAAAATTTGACCTACAATAAGTCGTGTTTGTGGATATATGTTAAAGTTAATATATTGAAAATGTAAAAGACAGTAAAAAAATTTTTATGATTTTTTGAAGATTATTTAGATGTGGTACAAATCATCCATCAATTGCCCAAAGGGGAGTAAGTTGTAGTAAAGTAGATTTAGGGGAACCTGAATCTAGTAATTAAACTATATGTTTTTGTTTTGAAAACAAAAAGTAAGAAAAAATTCTTGTAGTTTTAAGAGTTAGTTTAAGTGTAGAATTGTTGACTGTTAATCAAAAGGTGTACTCTTAATTAAGAATGTAGTTTAATGAAAATATTAGATTGTAAATCTAAAGTTGTTTGATTCTTGTTGATTTTAAATTTTTTAATAATTATTTTAATAATGGTATTTATTTTGCAAGCTATTGCGTTTATTACGTTGTATGAACGTCATTTGTTGGGAAGTAGACAGAATCGTTTGGGACCTACGAAGGTTAGGTTTATAGGAGTTTTGCAAGCTTTATTGGACGGGGTGAAATTGTTAAAAAAGGAGCAAATAACGCCTTTAAATTCTTCAGATTTGTCTTTTTTGTTAGTGCCGGGTATTGCTTTTGTAGTAATGTATTTAGAGTGATATATTTTGCCTTATTTTTTTGATTTTTTAAGTTTTGAGTATTCTATATTGTTTTTTTTATGTTTGATCGGATTTTCTGTGTATACAACTTTGATTAGAGGGGTTGTAAGTAAGTCTAAATACGGTATTGTGGGGGCTTTGCGTGCTAGGAGACAAAGTGTATCATATGAAATTGCTTTTTCTTTGTATTTATTGGCGATTATGATTCATTATAGTATGTTTTCTTTTATTAGCGAGTTTAATTTAAGTTTAATAATTATTTATTTACCTTTCTTGGTAATGATTATTGCGGAGTTAAATCGTGCTCCTTTTGATTTTGCTGAGGGTGAAAGAGAGTTGGTGAGAGGTTATAATGTTGAATACGCTAGGGTTGCTTTTGTTTTGTTGTTTTTGAGAGAATACGGTAGTTTAATTTTTTTTAGTGTAATGAGTTCAATATTATTTTTTGAGTTTTCAATGATTGTTAGTTTTGTTGTTTTTTCTATTATTGTTTTTATTCGTAGGTCTTATCCGCGTTTTCGTTATGATAAAATAATAACTATGTTTTGATTTAAATTTTTACCTATTTCGTTAATTTTTTTATTTTATTTTTTTGTTTTGTTTGTGTAAAACTAAATTTTATATATTAATCAAGTATTTTTTTTAGATGTATTTATGTTTGTATTTTTTTTGCAATTTTTGTTATATTTTAAAGAGGGTATGATAAATAGGTTGGTAAAAAAGTTTTTGGGTAGTTTAGTAAATGTTTTCAGGTATAGTCAAGTTTTACCTATGAGTTCAGTGATTTCATTTTTTACATTTATTGTATTATTAATTTGTTGTTTCGGTGGTTATTTTACATATTCTTTTACTCCTTGTGGAATAGTGGAGTTTACGTTTGTGTATGCTATAGTAGCTTGGTTGAGGACGTTGTTGACGTTTATTTCGGGTGAAAAGTTTTCAGTTTATATGAGTAAAGGTGGTGATAGTTATTTAAAAACTTTTAGTATGTTGTTAGTCGAAATTGTTAGTGAATTTTCACGTCCTTTGGCTTTAACGGTGCGTTTGACTGTAAATATTATGGTTGGGCATTTAATTAGAATAATGTTGTATATGGGCATTGAAAATTTTTTAGGTGAAAAATATGTGTGAGTTAGAATTCTAGCTATTATAATGGAGTGTTTTGTTTTTTTTATTCAAAGTTATATTTTTTCACGTTTAATTTATTTATATTTAAATGAATAAATTCAGATTTCTGGTAATTATTTAGATTAGAGATGTTAACTTAAGTTTAAAGTGTCAAATTTTTAATTTGAAAATGTATAACACATCTTAGCAAGAAATTTATTGTTTTGATTATTTGTTAATATAGCATAAGAAGTGCATTTGTTTTAAGCGCAAAAGATATAAGTTAACTAATGAGTTTAATACAAGTCTTCTAAATTTGTTTTAGGTATAAGCCTGCTCATTTTTTGTTAGTATTTTTGATAGTGTTTGTAATTTTTTTAAGGTTATTGTGTTTAGTTACGAATAATATTTTGGTTTGGTGGAGAATTTTTTTATTAATAACCTTAGTTTTTGTTATATTGAATAAGCAGACCAATAGTTTTAGGAGTTTGTTTAATTATTTTGTAATACAAGAAAGATTAGGTCTGTTGTTTTTAATATTTTCTTTTGGATATTTACAATTATTAATTGTAATATTTAAAATTGGAATAGCCCCATTTCATTTTTGAGTTTTTAGTGTTACCAACGGTGTGTTTGGTTTTAATTTGATATGATTTTTGACTTTTCAAAAATTGCCTTTCTTATTAGTTTTTTTACAGATAATGGTGGCTAAATTAGTTTTCTTTTTGATGGTGGGTTTATTTTTTTGTTTATTTCAAATGTTGTTAATAAAAACTTATAAAAATTTATTAATTTTATCGTCTACAGAGTCGTTTAATTGAATTACACTGGGATTTGTTATGTCTTTTTTTAATGTTTTGATAATTTTTTTATATTATTTTTTAGTGATATTAATAATTATTCCTAAGTTTGAATTTACTAATGTTAGTAATTTAATTGGCTGGGAGACTATGTTAGTATTTATAAATTTACCTTTTAGTGTTAACTTTTTTGTAAAAATTTTTTCTTTAAGGGAAGTTTTAAAAGTGCAAGGGACGGGTGTTTTGTTGATTTTGTTTATAATGTTTTTTTCAGCCCTTTCTCTTAGGTTTTGAATGGTAAATTTAAGTACAAAATATTATAAAATAATTAAATATAATAAAAGAATTTTTATGTTTATTATTCCTTTAACATTGATAGTTTTATTGTAATTTTTTTAAATATTTCATTAGTAAAATATTATTATGTTATCTTGATAAGGTAAAGTTCTTAGGATGAAATACTTAATTTTAAAATGTTAAATAGATTTTACTATGTTTGATTACGGTTCAAAAAGATATACATTTTATAAATTTTGTAATTTGTAATTTAGTTTAGATAGAATATTTATTTTTGGTGTAAAAGGGTCTAATTACAAAATAATAAATCTTATTAGTTTAATTTAAAATATAACTCTGAAGAGGTTAAGAATAATAGGATAATTAAAAATAAAAATAATATTATAAATTTTATTACTTCTATGTTGGTAACTTTGCCTACTAGAAAAAGTTTAACTGTTGGTTGAAATTTTGGTAGAATGTTAGGTATGGTGTTAATATTTCAAATTTTGACTGGCACCTTTTTGGCTTTTTATTATACAGCAGATGGTGCTTGAGCGTTTAGAGCTGTGCAGTATATTATATATGAAGTTAATTATGGGTGAATTTTTCGTTTATTTCATTCTAACGGTGCCAGGTTATTTTTTATTTTTTTATATTTACATATTTTTAAAGCTTTATTTATGGTGAGTTATCGAATAAAAAAGGTTTGAATTTCGGGTTTAACTATTTATTTATTGGTAATAATAGAAGCTTTTATGGGTTATGTTTTGGTTTGAGCTCAAATAAGTTTTTGAGCTGCGGTTGTAATTACTAGTTTATTAAGGGTCATCCCGGTGTGAGGACCTTCAATTGTTATGTGAATTTGAAGAGGTTTCGGTGTTACTAGGGCTACTTTAAAGTTTTTTTTTGTGATTCATTTTTTGTTACCTTGGGGGTTGTTAATTTTAATTTTATTACATTTAATTTTTTTACATAGGACTGGTAGAACATCTAGAATTTATTGTCATGGTGATTATGATAAAATCAGGTTTGGTCCGGAATATTGAAATAAAGATGCTTATAATATAATTTTTTGGTTTGTGTTTGTGGTGTTTACGTTGTTGTACCCGTATAGTTTAGGGGATCCCGAGATATTTATTGAAGCCGACCCTATAATAAGACCGGTGCATATTGTGCCCGAGTGATATTTTTTGTTTGCGTATGCTATTTTGCGAGCTATTCCTAATAAAGTTTTGGGGGTATTGGCCTTATTAATAAGGATTGTAATTTTTTATTTATTTGCTTTTATTAATAATTATACGTCACCTTTGGATAAATTAAATAAATTTTTGGTTTATAGGTTTATTATTTCGGCTGCCTTTCTAAGTTGATTGGGACAATGTTTGGTAGAAGAACCTTACACTATATTGAGACCAATTTTTTCAGTAATTTATTTTGTATTGGTGATTGTATTATTAATGGTTTATTATTTTAGGAAAAAGCTGTTTATTTAATTAGTTAAAAAGCATAATTAGTATATAAAATATATTAGATTTAGGTTCTAAAGAAAGAATTATGTTATTTATCATAATTTTCATATTTTAAGTTTGTCTAGATATGCTTATTATATATTTTTTGCTTCTTTGGGACTAACAAGTTCTTTGGTCATTTTTTTTAAGTACGGTTTGATTGTGCCTTTTATTTTTAGATTGTTTGTGTTTTGTAATTTCTTTTGCTTGGGGGAAAGAATATTTCTAAAGAAGGATTTAAGAGGTTATCATAATTTTTTGTTATGGATGGTTTTAAATTTGGGGTGGTTTTGTTTATTTTTTAGTGAATTTATATTTTTATTTAGAATTTTTTGGGTATTTTTTGATGCAGCTTTAGTACCTGTTCATGAATTGGGGGAGAGATGGTCGCCCATGGGGATACACTTAGTTAATCCATTTGGAGTACCACTATTAAATACTATTATTTTATTAAGTAGGGGGGTATCAGTTACTTGAGCTCACCATAGTTTATTAAGTAATAAAAGATGTACTAATAGAATAGTTTTGACATGTGTTTTAGCTATTTACTTTACTAGTATTCAGTTAATGGAATATAAAGAGGCTAGATTTTCAATGTCGGATGGAATTTTTGGTAGAATTTTTTATTTATCTACGGGTTTTCATGGTATTCATGTGTTGTGTGGGGGTTTATTTTTAGGTTTTAATTTATTGCGTTTATTAAAATCACATTTTAATTATAACCACCATTTGGGTATAGAGTTTGCTATTTTATATTGGCATTTTGTTGATGTGGTTTGGTTATTTTTATTTGTATTTGTTTATTGATGATCATATTGCTATGATAGTTTATTTAAGAATATGTAACTTGTAATTACAGGGATTAAATTAGCATTGGTTGAATTTTTGCTATTAAGTTTTATATTTTTTTTTAAGCCTGTATTGTTTTTTTTATTTATTGTAATATTTAGTTTTGTTATATTTAAAAATATTGCTAGAAGGGGTGTTTTTTTTGTTGTTGATTCTAATGTTTTCGTTTTATTAGTATTTATAATAATTTTTATTTATGGAGTGGTACTTATTAGAGAAAAAAATTTTAATTTATTAATATTAAGAGCAATTTTGATTATAATTTGTTTATTTTTTTTTGTTTCAAGAAATATATTAATATTATATATGTATTTTGAGTTGTCTATATTTCCTATTTTAATTATAATTTTAGGGTTTGGATCGCAGATTGAGAAAAATAATTCGGGTTATTATTTATTATTTTATGCTGCGATTTGTTCGTTTCCTTTTTTATTTATTTATTATAAAAGAATATTTATATTTACAACGTGTTATTTTGATTTTAATATTTCTAGAGAATTATTTTTTATTTTAAGATTAAGTTTTATAATAAAATTTCCTGTTTATTTTTTACATTTAAGATTGCCGAAGGCCCACGTGGAAGCGCCAACAACGGCTAGTATGTTGTTGGCGGGGTTATTATTAAAATTAGGAACAGCAGGTTATTTGCGTATTTTAGGTTCTATAAATTTTGTGTATAATAATTTTTGGGTAATTATTGCTTTATTGGGTATGATTTTGGCGTCATTTAGTTGTGTATTTCAAAGGGATGCTAAATCATTGGCGGCTTATTCGTCGGTAACGCACATAAGTTTTTTACTATTGACTATAGTATATATTATAATAAGAAGAAAAACTAGTGGTTTAATAATGATATTAGCACATGGTTATACATCAACATTAATATTTTATTTGATCGGGGAGTTCTACCACACTACTTCTACGCGTATAGTATATTTTTTAAATAGTTTTTTTACTTCTAGAATTTTTTTTGGTATTGTTTTTTCATTAGTCTTTTTATCTAATAGAGGTGTACCCCCTTCACTTTCATTTTTGTCTGAGTTCATAATTATTGTTAATAGAATGGTAATGAGTAAATTATTTTTTTTTATAATTTTTGTATATTTTTTAGTGTCATTTTATTATTCACTTTTTCTAATTGTTTGTTGTATAATGGGAAAAAGTTTTATTGATATTAATAATTTTAATATCGGGGTTAGTCTTTCTACGGTTATCATAATGTTTAATGTTTTTAGATTATCATTATTTTTTTAAAGATTAGACAAATATAATCGTTTATATTTGACCTTTTTGATGTTATAAGAGAAAAATTTTTATTGGAAGAAAAATTCCTCTTAT